CAAAGAGACACGGCCTCCTTCCGCCATCCTCCTTCTTTACGCAGCCCGCCGAGCGGACAGAGGTAGGGGCTTTGAAGGAACTATCTTAGTAGCAGAACTATTAATAGGAATAACTGCTCACGCGGCAGATCGAAGTAGAAGCGGCAAAGGACATCCTCATTTAAATCTATGACGCACCTGAACTACGGCTGATAAAGAAAAGCTTCCCGACCTACCACTGACCGAGGGAGCGAACCTTGCAACTCAACCGACCCAACGGACTGAACTCGACGACGAAAGACATCATGCCACATTAGATATCGACATAAACCTTAAACCCCAAAGTGATTGAACAGTCGATCGGAAAGGGGTACCCCCCCTCCTTTACCGAACCTATGGAAATCACTGAAAAGGTTGAGGAACCATTAAAATGGAGATTTCTGGGAGGAAAGGCACTGAGCTCTTGTGTTTTCCTGTCGATGAATCCGAGATAAGAATCTAGTTAGTTTCGAGGTGTGATTCGCAGCGGAGCAGCTCCGAGGAACAAAGTTCCGATTAATCCGATTATTCCATTCTGTTGTTCTGGAGTGACTTGTTTCATATGACATTAGACATTCCCCTCAATCCAACCTCGATGAAATCTTCTTATCCGCTCCAGTGTAAAAAGTCATTCTTTTGTCATCTTCACTAATAAGAATCTGTCGGAAGGTGTCGTTGAGTTGATCCAACCTTGCTTACTAAGACGTCCTCAAAAACACTATGATAAAGGTGCAAAACCCGGTAGGATTCGCATAAAGTCTCATGTTTCTGAGGCCCGCGGAGATGTAGATAAAGACTCTGGGTTCCGTTTCGAGATGTTCTAACACATGTTCTTTTGGCCGAACCATCTTAGCTTCCGATGGACGGCCTTTACCTTCCTGGCTTTCTGCTCCAAATAAATGCCTCTTTTTGATGTTCAAGCAAGTGGACTCTTCCCTGGGTTCCCCACCACGGTCTGCCAAATGAATAACAAGTAGCTCGCAAGAAAGAAGAAACGGCAAGATCCCAACGTTGACTAGATAAGGATAGTCGAGATCTCCTTCTTCTGTTCTGGTGAAAGAGGCTAAAACTATATCTTTTACCGGAGGAACAGCCATCCCCTCCATTCTTGGTTGGCATGGGCGGTCAGGTTGACTCAGAAACGTATGGATTCTTGGCTTCTCGGGGAAACCCTCAAAAGTTCTGCTTAGAGAAAGTCATTTTCTGGGGTGCCTCAAGGTCATATTATATCTCGAGGTGTCGTTAAACATAACATGCCGTTGGCATTGATATGAAACTTGAACCTTAGCTAACCCTGTTGCATCGGGATCAGTCTACTTTACTTGAGATGCCAGAAGAAAGGGTCGTTTTCCCGTGTTTTTAGCCGCCCTTCCTAGACGACAACAGTAGGAGACTAAGTAGAGGAAACACCATAAAATGGGCATGAATTGGCACATGAAGTTAGTGATTCAACTTCACTCCCAAGTGTCAGTGAGAAAGAGTAATTCCGTAGAAAGGTAAAGTTTGAGGGCTCTATCAGATTAGTAGGTGTATCAGGCCAGCAGCTATTGGTGTCACCCGTCGAAGTCTAGTTCTTGCTCCCGATAAAGTCATATGATCCCGTAGTTGACGCGTTCAAGTCTGTCCTCTTGATGTTGTGATCGGAACAAGCAGCGGCCAAGACCAGTAAAGCCAGTAAAGTAAGGCAAGTAAAGGCCGTAACGTCAAGTTTGTTAAGAGCATCCTGGCGCTGCAACCCCTTGACTTTCTTCTCTTGTTAAAGATGACAAAATTTGTTTAAAAGTAGAATTTTGGGATTATGATTATGGCTTAGGTTCCTAAAGAGCTCCAAAGATTTGGGCCGTATCTCCTATCGAACTGCCCATGTTGGTTCGCTTCAAGGTTTGGGGGAGATTCGCCTTGCCTTCTATTCGACAGCAGATCGAGAAACCTTGGCATGGTATTTACCTGCTCGACCACAGGAGTAGGTGGTTTACGTGCGCGACTCTAAGAGAGAGGGCGACAAGCTCTGATCCCTGCCACTAAGCTACTGGGGTATAGGCCTTCACCGGTAGAAAGCCAACAAGTCATTTTAGGCAGCTGAATTTGCAGCCGAATCTATCTATCACAGGTTAATCCAACTTTGGCTGAAGAGTCAAATGCAGGCGTCTTTTTCTTCAACTCATAGAAGCTGCCAAGTAATAAATTGCGGTTAGTAACTTTCGTAGTAGGGCGAACGGAAAAAAATGCTAGTAAAAAAAAAAAAAAGAAATTGTAATCGAATCTCTCCCCTACGGAATCTCTCTCTTGGCATCGGCATCCACCCTCTTTGAAATGGTAAAGGGGGGTTTAAGTCTGTCTCTTGAAGGCAGTAACAACAAGTCCCATTATTGCGATATTAACCCAAAAGATAATCAAGTAGAAAAGATGAAGCGCCTTGGTCTATTTATGTCAAGTGTGGGAAAATGGCAAACACGTGATTTATAACATATAAAAGAGTAAAATTCATTCATCCGCAATCCCTTCTTCAACTCCTGAAAGTCGGAATGGACGCTAAGCCCTAACTGGAAGAAACATTGTACGGAAAGCATCGGTTATTAAGTTTTTGAAAAAACCAATCCCTTGATCTATTGAGAGATCTGTGTCTGTATTTGCCTTCGGGTTGACTCTCAACCTTTCAAGGCTCCTTCCTTGGAGTGGGGAACCAATGACAGCTATATAGGCAGTTCGCCCACCTCTCTTGAATAGGGAGATCGGGCAGCCCACCCCTCTTGGATACGGGGAAGCATATCTCGACCACTGCCCTTTTTGTTCTTTTGATTAGGTAGAGCTTCTACCCGCTTTAACTTCTTTTTGAGACAATCCCCCCTCGGGCTTACCAGTCGGAATGGAATTTACTGCTATATCTATTTAAGTGATTAAGTGAACCGGTAACCGATCCAATAGGACGGATCTCGAGCTGTAGATGCGGATAGTTGCGATCTTTCCCTTTGTTTATGATTCGATATGTTATGTATGAACCAGACTTTTTTCTTTCCCCCCCCTTGTTTACTAGACGTAATACCTCCTCTCTTCGCCGTTATATAGGTATGGAATAGAATGTTTTCCTTTGTTTATTGATTTGATTGAGTGGGCCATCCGCTCTTTACTATAGATAGATTGTCTCACCGCGCTTTCGATCTCGTTATGGCTGAATGATGCGTCAGCAGTGAAAGGAACAGGTAGATCTCATACCTTTATTTATATAGAATAAGCTTTTCTTTTCAAGTAGTTTTAGCTTCTCGCCCTATAGTATAGGTAGGGAATGGACTGAAAGCCAACTCCTGCTGATGAACATATACGCTACTTCCCGCCCCGGAAGAACCTACTTCCATTCAACTACCTGAACAAAATAGAATAAGAAAGGGGAGAAGCTGTCTTTCATACGATTTAACTAGATTCGTAAAAATAAATATCAGTCGGGGTTTCTACTTTGTGGAGAGGGAAATCTCCTTTCTCAGAATCTCAAGTTGTATGCTTCTTATGAACAATCGCATTGGATAAATCCAAATCCTCACGTTCGCCCTACTACGAAACTTACTAACCGCAATGCCTTTAATAAACCAGTGATCTTTTTCATCATGTTGACGTTTCCCCCGGTTTTTTAGATGAAACAACTTTTCCACTCGTAACGAGCAAGAGAAATTGATCCATTTTGACCAGGCTTGAAAGTTTTCATTTTGTCATGTCGTCTAGGAAAGAAAACAGGGTTGATGACTTTCGCCCAGTGGTGGATGAAACTTTTTAAAAAAACATCATTGCGTGAAAATAGGTTTTATTCATTTTGCATATAGGTGGAACGAACCTTTTTTCATTGTTCGGCCCGATAAGAAGTTTATGTCGAATCTAGCCGCGGGGGTCTCCGCTTTCCGGCTAAGCAAGTGATAAAGGAGTCGCGGATCCCTTTGTCTGTCGCATGATACCGGGGAGGCCTTCTTTTAGCACCGGTAGCTATGAGTCAGTCGGGGTAGTCACTCCCAAGAGAAGGTAAAGATGGGATCGTTTGTATGCGCCATACCTATAAGAGGGGAGAGAAGGTCGAACGCTAATTCCTGACTGAAGGGCTGAGAATGAACACAAGACTTTGAAGACCAGACTCAGGAAAGCGGACGGGAACAACAACGACGTAGTGACGTTGACTAAATACGAGATTTCGCTTAAAGTACATAAGCGGGCCAACGGACGGCAATGAATAGTCAGACTAGCCAACCGGGGCTTCCTTCACAGGCCAACAAGCAATACCGGGCCAAAGAGAGAAAGCCGAAAGAATCTTTCGAAGAGGGGCTTGCTAAAGAGGCTCGAAGAGGGGCGGCGAAGGAATACACTAAGGCAGGTTTCAGAGCTCGATAAAGCAGACTAATACTTCTAGGTAACTAAGCGCCTGTTATCCCGGAAAGTATAATCGCAAGCCAACGGGCGGCAACAGTAAGTATGGCAAGCTAACTGCTGGGAGAACTGTTAGTATACCAACAACTGAGGGAGGCAGTCCAGGTGGCATAAAAGATAGGTAATCTAATGAATGCTCGGATGCTATGCCGCTTGATTAAGGTTAGTAAGTTAAACGACTATTGTATGAGGATTCGATCACAGTCCCTGTGTAAACGCAATCTCATTCTCAACTTCCGGGGCTTAACCCTTCTCATAACTACAGTATTTACCCAATCTTTAAAGCGAAACCATCAAAGTTCCATCTGCTCACGATACATAGAGCCGACCGCCGGCTCGCTTCCAATCGGGTTAGGAGGTTAGAAGTCAGAAGTCAACAAAAAAAAAATAAAAAGAAAAAAAACTCGATCTCAGGGTCCACCCGAGTGTCAACACTTCTTAGTTTAAGGCGGGACTCCTCTTTTTGAAGCGGAGATTCCACATGCAATGTCGGTGACCTGGGGAATAGGCTTAGGCACTGGGTAGACATGAGATCAGACTAGCCAGCAAAGATACCATCCGAAGGCCACGACGACAGACACGCTTTAGATAGAAGGTCGTCAGCTAGACCCAGTATGGCTTCGGAGGTACACTAGAAGGCAAGTAGCAAGAGCCCCGAGAAAGCGAGAATTTCCGAGGACTAACGGTAACTAAGCGCAGTATAACACGGAACAACGTATGAGCGTAAGCTATAGGAGGGCAAGTCAGCGGCTGAAAAGGTCAACTAATAGACCAAGCGCCAGAGTGAGGGACAGCTAGCCAGATAACACGAAAGGAAGAAAAAAGCTCTGTTCCAAATGATCGGGAGTAATGATCGAATGCCGAGTAGAGTTGATAAAGTTGAGTGATCATTGCTTGGAGACCCGATGGATGGGAGTCTCGCCCATAGGGGCGAACTCATTCCCACATTCGTTAGCCGCAAAGCTAGAAACGGCAGCGACTTCCCGGTTGGTCACTTACTTTTGAAGGTATCTCTGGTGATCTTTTACCCCGCTGACCGCGTACATCAATGTCTCCCCACTAATTAGGCGGACGACAGGACTAGTGTCGCACAACGCCAATACTCTACAGAATGCATAGCCCAATAGACTATATGTACCGATGAAAGTCACAAAGGTCATAAGCCTTACGAAAAAAAGGGGGCAAAGCAAGGGTTGTTGGCAATGCGACATCAGTTGGCATATAACAAAGGAAAGGCCCAGTGAAAGCCAATGACGGAGCTTACCAGTAAGATATATTTATATATACCTTTCTAATTTCGCTTCTTCTTGAAGCCTATTTCGAGACCATTCGACTCTAAGGAGTTAGATGAGGGAAGACAATCACAATCTCGCTCAACAGAATGCGAGTATCCAGAACCTGAAAAGGCCACACTGGTAGTTGTAGAGCTCAGGATGTCAGCTGGGACTTTCCCTTCCTGTCCAAAAACAGCGAGAATCAAGCCACGAATGAGGTCAAGGCTGCTGAATGAATGAATGAGACAGCTTGATAAAACCAATGCATCAGGGCTAGGCTGACGATGTCTGTCTGGCGTACCTAATCTTTGTATAGGGCGCGTGCTACTTATGACAAATGCATAAAGTTATCCTCTCATAATAAGCCATACCTATCCAACTAATAACAAGAACCTTAACATAAGTAAGTACGCTTTGATGATCAGCCTATTAATTAAGCGAGGCCTTTCGAAGTGCTGTCAGCTCAGGATGCCTAGAGCCGCACAACGAGTGGTTTCCACCCGCGCAAGGAGTTTGTTGGCAGATAGGAAAGGCCAAGATCCGAACTTGACGTCCCAAGGAGTCTCTGTTCATCTTCGTTCAAGGCAGGACGCATTTGACCGAGTGGAGACAGCTGTGGAAGCAGCAATCCCTTGCCTCCTGGAGGAGATAAGCTTTACGTAAGTAGGGCCCGCGGGAGTAGCAAACTAGTCCCATCTTCTCTTTCTCTCAACTCAATAGTATAGATGCATCAGTCGACTCTGTGGATTCTGTTTATTCCGAATATCGATCCTTTCGTCAAATCATGTCTACACGGGAATAAAGCTTTTCAAAGCACCCGCAGATTGAACAACTGAATATCCGGAGCTTTTCAAGATCCAGATGTTATATCGGATTTTTCTCTGGGTTCCAAACCTCCAGTGTATACTTTTTTTCGCTTCTAGCTCCTTCCTTCCGGCGGTCATCACCTCCGGATTGGACGCAAACAAGCGCACCAGCTATATATAAGAAAAAGCCCTAAATGAGGTCAGTTCAAAGCTCTAAGAGGGATAAAAACCTCCATATCTTACCACCGCTTTACTCTTTGAGTTGGTAGCCAAAGAGATATTCTAAATAAGAAAGGGAGGGGGATCCACAACGAAGGAAGGGGTACTACAAATGCTTGCTTCAATCGGTTTCTTTATCTTGTCAATTGAAAGATTCGTTCCTGCGGCGGTGTCCGTCCACTAATGTAAAGATTGGGCGTGGGAGAGGTGAATTCGACGAAAGACACTTTCCGGGCGATCATCTTCTGAGCTCTGATCTACGACCACCCTCACACTGCTATCGATCCGGCGGACAGATGCCCGTTCTGCTGATCCAAGCTTCTTCTTCCGGACCAGAACAACACGGAATGAATCTTTATCTGGGAAGGCATGATTGGGAGCTGGCTCGAAATCCGATAAATCTAATATCTCCGGGCCTCAGTTAGAAGGTTATCTGCCCCGCCTTGCTTTTCGGTCTTGCGCATTCAAGCGTTGAATAAGGCCTAAGAAGGGCTTTCCCGAGGCTGGGCGTAGATGTATCTATTCGGGGTCGAAACCCTCATTATTGATCATCTTGGGAAGGATCGAGTGGAATTTACGGAACCATGGACCATTACCATCGCTCCTGGGGGTCTTGTTACCATCACCGATCAGTTCGGACGGGCATGGCGCACGAAGCCCTCAGAGAAACCATTCCCTTATCCGTCGCGAAATCAATCTGTTGTGTTATCATCCCCGGTGGAATCTCGAATCGTTAAAAAGCTATGCCGGCGAATCAATAAAAGGCTTGCGCGCTTCTTTGCAGTGCTGTTCTCTACTGCATCTTATCTAGGACCGATGCTTCGTCTCGCTTCGGCGGTCTAGGAACCTATTTATCTTTTTAAGTATCAACCGATGGAAGTAAGCAAGCTACCTGTGCTTCAGATAGGGACAGAGCTCGAAACTCCCTGAGGTAAAGACAGAATGAACAGTTGGTCGGGTAAGGATTCCGTTGAAGCGGCGCGCATTGAGCCTTTTTCTTCCTTTCCGTCTTTAAACCAACTGCGAAATGCCTTTCTAATTAAGTTGCAAAAGCACTAGAAACCATCTGGAGCTATGTATATTAATGTAGGTACGCTTAGCGCTTGGTAGGTCAGGAGCAGAGCTTGTAGTATAGTAGTTCCAAATCCAACTTCTAGGGCATAGGTTTTCCTAACCAAACTAACAACTCTAGTTTATACTGAGGCTAGCCAAACCCGACAATCTACGACTCTACGAGCCTTGGGCTACTTTCCAATTGATTTAGGAACTATTGACATACATATTAGATCGGCTTTATCAAATGATTTAGCGCTTAGCTACTATATATAAATAAGTAGCTTCAACCTGCTCTTACAAGACGAATCGAATCTCTTTCTCTTTCTATACTATCTTTACTACGCTATTCAAAGCATCGAGAAAGATGATGCACGAGCCACTCTTTCTCTTATATACGCTATTTGAAGTTCGCTTGTGCTGCTTCCCGAGTTAAAGAAAAATCTTCTGATCTACGACCACCCTCGGCATCAAATCAAACAGACGATTTGATGTAAGCAGACGATTCTATGCTGTCCGCTTCGCCCCTTTCAAGCGGTATTGGCAATGTATTCAGTTCTTTTGTACCGATGTGAACCTCAACAGGAGACTCTCTTTTTTTTCCCCCTGACATCACAAGGCAAGGGTAGACTTCTTCTCCTCCTTCTACGATTCCGAACTCTGAAACCGAGTGAAAGAACCCGGTTTAAAAGGAGTCCTCTAGCCCCTTAAGATCTATAACTCAATAGAATTCTCCAGCCGTCAATCACCCGTTTTGGTAAAGGAATGTTACCTGTTGCCTAGCTTAACGAAAAGAAAAAAAGAAATACAAGATATACGAGTCACGCAAGTGTTCGGGGGCCCTCGCTCTCGGGAAATCGACTAAGAGATACAGTCTTGGCTCAGTCAATCAATCACTACTATAAAAAAAAATCCATGATACCATAAAGAAAAGTTACACAACAGAAGGTGCTGCGGGATAAGGAGAATAAGTGCTGGATACAAGTACCAGTGCCATAAAGAAATGTCACGAAAGCCGAGAGCCATCACGCCCGAACCAGCAATCCCTTCTTATACTGCTTGCAACTCCGAGGTTTCTGATTGACTTAACTTTTTCCAGGAATAGCCAATCCCAGGGAACCGAGCCCTCCCGAACCGCATAAAAGGAAATGATTTGTGAACCAGTTCCAGATAAAGATAAAGAATCTTGAATAGAAGAAGTGCGTCAATCCCTCTGCATCGTAATCAACAAAATAGGCATACGAATCTGCGTAATCAAGGATCTGAATCCACTGAGGCATCCAAATCCGTATCCCTATTCCCTTCCTCAGAAACGGAATCTAGGGCCGAGGGGGATGTCTTCTAGTGAGGGGAGTCTTTTCAGCTTCAATCGACTGGAAGCACGACGGAATCTTGTCGACCAAGATGATAACAGGGGTATTGGACCTTTTCATGAAGCCCGAGTCGCCCTTAGTAGTAATCCAAGCCAGCAGGATGAAAGAAAACGAGCACTTGGGTTTGGAGTCAGATTCATAAGTAGATAAGTTGTTCCGCATCCGTCCTACTTTTTGTAACATGTACCCTCTCCGTATTTGGCGTCAGGAAAAGTGAGTATTTTGAATCTGACGGCAGTACTAGGTAATTAGAATAAAACTTCAGGTAGGGTTTCTTATTGTAAGGCGGCCGGTAATGAGCAGTTTCCAGAACAAAAGGAAAACTAAACCGACCCGTACAACCTTTTGATCACGTTGAATCGAGCGGATCTCAAAAGAGCCCGCTGTCACTCGAGAAGTGGTGCAAGAAAGATTGAGAATGCTATTCGATTGTCAAGCCCTTCTTGTGGCCAGGGAAGGAGTGGCGGAAGGGTACAATTGGCATGTTGGGCTTTTTAACAAAAATGCATCAACATACACTGCGAAAGATCGGATTAAGCAAGCCTTCAGCGAATGGCAAGAAAGCGAAATCCAGGTTTCATTCCATAAGGCTTGGGCTTCGGTTTGTAAACAGATTCTTCAACTCGACCTCCCTGGTTAAAAAAAACCTGGACGAAGGGGAAAGGCATGATAGGCTTCAGCTAAACAAAGGAGAAAGACGATCCCTAGTATGAACGAAGGAGAATGGTAGTCCCTACTAAGACTGTGCCTCTTGTGCACCTATTATGCTATTCATACAGGTGATCATGAACGACAGGCTCAGGTCAACGAAACCGCTTCTGCGCCTCTAGTCCACCATCAAATAAGGTCTTCATTGGTTCTATCCTGCCGCTCCATCATCGGTCAATTTCGCCAACCACAGCCCGCCATACGCAACCAAAGCACGACAAGCTATAGACCAGAGCACACAAAACTGAGTGATGGAGTTGAGAGTCATGAGTGAGGGAGCACGGATTCTTCTCTTTTACTGGAATTTTCCAATGTCTAGGTCTAGCTCAGGAGGTAGTAGGGGCTTCTTCGAGAAAGGAGGAAGGCTCTATATAAATTCGATTAGTTTCAATAAACCTTTTCTATATCTATAGGTTGGCTGGGTCTCTAAACCTGGACGCTCTTCCGCAAGAAACTGGGTGGGGGCGTATTGAAGCTAGAGCTCAAATCTAAAGTCCGAAATTCCCTACTACACTACAGTGTTACAACTGCTGATTCAATTATAGGCTGAGCTATCGCACCGTCGATTCGAGATGAGACCAATGCACCTTGAGACAAGCCCCGCCTAGACCTACCTCAACCTACCAATCGGCGGATTCACCTGCCTTCGGCACCCTCCTATACCTCTGTTCACTCGGCAACCCCTCCGACTAAGTAAACTAGCGCGTGTACGAACATTGGAATTGCTTTCTCTGCCGGGCCGCTATCATCCTTGAATAGAAGAAGGGACTACCAGCTCATCTTGGATCAAATGCTGATTCTTTCGCATGATATGACCCGTAATTGTTAAGCAGCACTTATATTTGTACCTAGTGTTTCTGTTTTTAATAGCACGGAGTTAAATAACCAGGTCCGGTAGCACCCGCCAAGACAAAGACAAATAGTAGCAGTCAGGATTCAATCCATCCAAGGAGAAATGCCAACTAAAAGAAGGTAAATGGGTCGACTAAACGCGGTTAAGCCGATTGCATGAAGACCCACCGGATAGGTGTGGGAGAGCCTTTCATAGAAGGATTCAATACTGACATAGTTACTATAAATGATTTTTCCTGGAAATGAAATCGCTAGTCTTGTCTCCAGAATCCCAGCGGGAAAGAGTGAGTCTTCTCTATTCCTCCTGCTAAAACTTGATCATATGTATCGAACCTACAGTCAGAGCCCCATGAGCTGTCGAAGCGAGACGAAGACACTAAAGAAAGAAGATAAAGAGGGCTCGTTATTACTTATTTTATTCTCTCTACATAGAATAGAAGAGGGGACGTATCCAACAGATGCTTTTCTATGATGAATTGGGTACTATCCAAGCTCTCCAACAATAATTGAAGTGAAGTTGTTCTTTCTTTGTAGCTCGCCGTCTTCCCTATGATAGCTCAACAATTATGTCGAGTCAGTCACATGATTGGTTCAGCTTTCCTAAGAAAGCGAGCATAAAGTGATGATGAAAGGAAAAAGGCTTCCTTTTCGTTACGCTATGGCACAACAAAGAAGCACTCCTGCTAAGCTAAAGGGCGCATAGATAAGCCCAGTTCTTCCATGAATAAAAAACATTTTTCTATAAACTATGGTACGATCACTCGAAAGTCTAATGGCAGGGTAGCTATTGCTAGAGAAAAGGCTTTCCCGAGCGATCTAGTCCCGTATGCCTGGGTGCCAGATAGGGGAAAGTCTAGCTAACGAAACAGAATAGATTAAGGCACTAACGAAGAGTGAAAAACCCAGCCTGCAACCGAGGACGAGAGAACATATTACTTTCAATACACAAGCGGGAACCCCCCTTTCATTTCATCCAGATGATCCTACGAGTCAGACGAAATCCCATTTCGGAAGTGTGGCGTCGATTAAGCATAGAAAGCACTGCGCTCCACTGTTTTACATCTCAGTACAAACTGGAGCCTCTACCTAAGAAAGCATTCTCTTTTGATGAACAATCGCTAACTAAAAGAGGAACCGCATAATGAAAGCACCGCTCGCTCAAAGCTTGAATCTATGTCTCCTAATCAAGTTTTGGAATCCTCCATTTATTCCTCTGGGATCTACAAAGATGAGAAAGTGTTTTTATATTGAATATAGAGATTCTTTAGTTCGTGAGTTACCCATTTCTGGGAATAAGAACAGGATTTCGGTCTTTCCTCCACTTCAAAAAAGGGGTATCTAAAAAGCCGAGTTCGTTTTTGCTTTCTCAAAGCAGAGGGAGCGAAACCTCCAACGAAGCAAGCACTCAATTAGAAGTTGAGACACGCATTAGGTTCAAAGTCCATTCGATCATGCGCGGAAGACCTTCTCTTGTTACTAAAATAGGAAGAGGTCTTACTCAAATTGAGTAGATCCGGCGGAAAGATATGGTGGTTCCTCCCAGAGATTAGATATCCGGCCGTTCGCCACTCAGCTTTAGCTATTTTTGGTGTTCTGAACCTGTTGAATTGGATAACTGGACGATACGCCTAGGAATCTTGATTGTTAACCCGCGGGTGAACATCATCAGTCTACTTTCTTTCCTCGCTTACTTGCTTAAAAGCTTTTTACCCAATAGATTTGACCCAAGGGTCACTAAATTCTTTAAATTCCTCCAAAACTCTGAATCACCCCACGAAGCTACTTATTCTATTTTGCTTATTCACCGAGTCGTGAATCAACTCACGAGCCTCCTGGCCGATACCATAGGACATTGTCTTTTCTAAAGCTTCAAACTCAGGCTCATCCGCCGGGATCGCCCCTTCCTTCGATTTCGCATATTGAGAAAAGCCAGACCCAACTACCAGTTCCGATGAAAGAAAAGGGGCTCCTAGCTTTGATTACTCATCCGCCAGAGACTACTAGGGAAGACGAACCACTTTTCTTTTTTGGATAAGATTTAGGCGCAAAAAGCTATTTTGCATTCAAGATATGTACTCCTATCCCGAAAGAAATGCACATAGTTTAAGCGTGTTCCACCCAAGAAAACGTGGTATGATATTCATGAAAGAAGAGTTCCGCTGTGTGATTATTGGAAAAGTGAAAAGAGCGGTTCGTCAGTCCATGCCCCGGATAAGTCCGTCGATCAAGCAAAAGTCGAGAAAGTCAGGCAGATCTTGAATGTTGATTTTCTGGCCATAAAAAGATGTTTGAAGGCCAGTTGGAGGCATGTCGTTGGTCATCAAAGCCAGTTTTAGGCATGATTTCATCAAGGTGGCTTTAGCAACCATAGATAGACTGAAGAGCCAAGCACCTAAATTCCTCTCTGGAGTGACCGGCGGGCTTATTTAGTTGTGGGGGTTCCATCCTTTGAGTTCCCTGTGGTCTTTTTATTCAATCTTTCCCACTTGAGCCTATTACTTAGGCTCATGGATCACCTTCCAAGTACCTGCTTTATTTATGTATTGCTCCAGGTTCCCCAGACGGGATATAAGGGACTTTCCCGAGCGAAGTGAACCACCCGAACCACGCGGACTGAATCTAAGTAATCTGCTCTGATTGGAATGGTTATTTCTGCTTATTGGCCTTTAAAGTAGTCTTTGTACCAGGTACACTGAACAAAAAAAAATATTTCGAGAAAGAGGCTATAAACCATTGAATTGTGTCGATTCGAGCTAGCTTCAGGTCTTCTTCAATCAGAAAGTCATGCCTTTTCACTATAGTAAGGGATTCGATCCATATCACAAAACATATATAAATCAAATATAGATGAGTAATTCAAAGTATATAGATGATGAAATCAAAGTAAGTCGTCTATCAGTTATGGAGTTGAGAGTCACCTTTGTTGCTTCTTTTGTCTCCTACGGTTATGCTAAGATATATTAAAATGTGCATTCAACCTATATTTCCCCTTTTCTATTGTACAGATGCCTATTCATTTCTGCGTAAAGCTCCCCCTTTCCTTTCTTCAAATATCTCATTTCTCAGTCTTGACTACTTCGGGCACGGCGCGCAACGGAACAGAAAATGAAAGCAAAGAAATCTAGCCTCGTATTCCAAATAATCGACCAAGGAATGAAGGGATCCGTTTTGATAGATCCCGTTTTGGCTTTCATATGGCAGATGGTCCGGTGCCTTTTCATATATGTAATGATGGCGCCCTAGGATTACACACCACGCAAGGCGGGCAAAGCCATTCAAATTTCACTACCTAACGGAGGAGCGTGATAACCTCTTTGTAATAAAGGAATTCATTCACCCTTTCCATCGGCTAGGAACAGTTGTTTGGATTGGACATACGTCACAGAAACAGAAAAGATTAACACTTCAAAGTGTACGGCTATCTCCCAGCCTCTGCTCCCTATCTAGTAGATGAAGAAGTGAGTCCATAAGGAATTAATTCATAGTAGAAAGGGGCGTACTTGACATAAACTAAAGCGCAAGGGAATTCAAATTTGAAGTTGAAAGTCAAGAACAAGAAAGGCTTCGGGCGAAGGTTAGACTAAAAAAGCTTTCCATTCCGTATATGCTAAATGCTAAGGATACTCTATTCCCAATACTTACATGAAAGCATGCTGCCAACTAGTATATTGATTTCGGCTAGTAGATTGATGAAGGTCGCTGATCCACTTGATAAAGTGTCGTATGCCATACCCATTTGTCCCTTTTCTTCGATCAAGTCCTCCCAGAAAGTCCAGAAAGTAGTATAGGTCTAATTCAGATGTGGGGCCTATCTCCGAAGCATAACGTGGAGCGTGGGGGTAATTCAAGAGAAAGACTAACCCAAAGTAGTTTATCCAACGGCACGACCAGGATCCGAGCACTCGCTTTGGAACGCACTTCATAACAACGGACTTTGACACTTTTGCTGTCGAGATACGGGTCGTGAATAACCTTTTATTTGCTGTGATCTCGATCCTGTTCCGATTCGGATTTCCTTTTGTAGTGGATAGCATCCCCTTATTGTCTTCACTAGCGTTTTCTTTTTATGTCCCGGAGCAGTCGCCTTATTCAAAACTATAACGATTATAGCTGCTGTACAAGAAATAGATTATATTAGTAGTAAACTATAAGACTTTTGCTTCTAATATTGAAAATGAAGCTTCATCTCTTACCTGCGGATTTTAGTGCTTTTGAAGTGCATCTCGCGGCCAACAAGCTCTAGTGACTGCCTCGATCAAAAGCCCTTAACCTCCTTCCTATTTGAGGATGATACCCGGGAACAATCCTAGATCAATGAAAGCAACCGAAGCATAGCAAGGGGAGCTTTAGCTTCTTCATCATGTCATTCTTCTGCTAGATGAGCCCATAAGCAATCGTAGGGCTTCCAAGCCCGACTATACTAGATTGGACCCTTCTGTATCTACTCTACAGAAAATAACCATCCCTTCTTCTCGAATATGTATTCTCGAATATGTACTCTTATTTCATAGAAATGAACCATCTCGCCTTTCTCTACGCTGCCCGGTTCGTCAGGAAGGTAGACAATTACCACATAATAAGCAAGCAAGGCCTCATCCTCGGGTAGCATTCATCGGTGGTAGGGTGGCGTCCCTGAAATAATAACTCTTTAATAGGCACCGCCTCGTCGAAGAAAGATATCTATTGAGTATGTTCGCGATTCCTCTTCTTTACTCCTCCTTACTTGAAGATTGAACCTCAAAACTCTTTTATTTCGACCTCTATTAAGCTAGTTTTACAGGGTGATCCTGACTAAACCAAAGTACCGTGACTCAAGGGGCATGATCGCAAGGCCGAATCTTTTAATGTAGGGACTTCACCAGACCCGAACTTATCCTCTTAACTATGAGTCGCCATCTTCAATTTTCTTTGTAGCCGATATCTTTCCTCCGCACCTACAAGGAGCTATATGCACCTCTTGTCTAATTGATCACAAGTCAAGGAAGAAGAATCTCTGGCTGATCCAAGGGAATTTCGTACATTGTATTCATTTGTCTTTGTCAAGCATCCTGACATAAAGGGAACCGTCTACTGGCAAGCGAAGTCATCTCGACGATGTAGCACTCTACTAATACCATAATCTTTAGTCGGAATTTTGTGAAAGAAAGAAAGGGCGCTCCCACATACTACTAAAAGCTCCAGCTCGGGCAATAATCCTCTCCACTCAAAAAGAAAGGGACTACTATCGAATTACCGATCGAAAATAATCATCAACCTATCACTTCGCGGTCGCACACTCTCCTCCCCTAACCCCAGCATTAGATCACTACGAACTAAATCCATTTCATTTTCAGTCTTATTTATTATAAGGGGACACCTGAAGTATGCTATTTTATGGGGCTTGGACCATCCTAGGGCGAGCGACTAGATCTATTGATCTATACCCATTACCTACTCTGTGATAGATCGAGCGTACTCTTCCATCTTGTATAGGTAGGTGTGACAGCACGCATTGGTCTATTTAGATTCCGTCGTGCTTCCAACCGCTAATCAGGGGCTCCCGACAAGATTAAAATCTTTGAAACTGGAGAGTTATAACTTGACCCTTTTTCTTCTAGGAAGAGGAAAGCCCTTTCATTATGTGCTGAGTCCGGCAACCTTCGTAACAAACAACCTGGGATTGGCCAGATCTTGAACTTCTCAATCGGCTCTCTACGAACCCAAAATACCAAGTTTCCCCTCTCCTAGAGGATGGCAATTACAAAACTTTGACTACTCAACCGCGGTGGACTACTACATGATAAAAGCTTTGCTAAGGTTCGAATCAATAGACCTGTATAAAACTTATACTACGAAAATACTACACAAAAGAAAGTGGCTCAGCCAGGCAGAAACAAGTGAACCAGAATAAAGAAAAAACTGCTTCAAGCGCATCTGTACGTATAGTAGTACTTTAGAAAGCACATCTACCGGCACGTAAAGAAATAAAAGAAAGCTATTGGAATCTCGATAATTGAACGAAGAAGCTTAGAAATTTCGACGAACGTCCAGAAATGAAGCAAAATCCCTTGTATTAGACCATGTCTCCGGAAACTGCTTTATTATTCTACCGATCTGGGCTGTCCAATCCGTTTCATTCAAATCCTCTTCATAGGGTTTTGGCTCTATAAACGAAAACACTTTCAAGTAACACCTCTGCTGTTCTGTACACTTCTATAGTTATACTCATGAATCTATAAACTGAACATAGGGATTGCCCTCCCCGGTGAAACAAGAAGCATCTTGCTCTACGTTTAGGTAGCTCATGGTTAAGTGAAGTGCGACTAGCCAAGCTTGGTTTAACAGACAAAGCACCTTTCTTATTGTACCTCCATAAGGATGTATTGTAGGTAGCAGCGCCGGACCGAGCTGTTGAGTGAACTCTTTGAATAACAGACTCGCGGGGCGCTTGCCTAGTAGTGAAAACCCTCAAAACAGCATATTTCATCAACTGCTTACCCAGATATCTGCGTATCCGCATAAGGGGAAAGCTATAGTAATCCTTCCCTTACTCAAGTACTTCCCATCTGCTGAATATAAAATATCCGTAAAGTGAACCTGTTCTTATTTGAATTCCAGGGTCTTTTTTTATTCGGAATGCCCGAGTAGTTGAAATTTGTGGGTAATAGCATATTACCATAAAGCATTTTGTAATGGATTAGCGACCAGCAGGCGCTGAAGTACTCGCTTCAAAGTCTTTCTTGGATATTTCTCTATTTAGTATCTCCCTTTAGATTCTTTGTGAATTGATTGTCCAGTCTCATCCTGAGGAAGGAAAGGAGAGTTTAAGGTCTAGTAAATCTGGATTTAAAGTGAAGAAGAACGCAAATCAAATTCTTGTTAAAGGTCCGATGTTTACGATTTGTTGTGGTTAATCTTCCCAATTGACTAAGTGCAAGTTAGAACATGGTAGCTTCTGATTCACGGCCAATGAGACGGAGCTTGCGAGCGGAACTCTTTTTGGCAGCATTCGCAGTGAGAGAAGAGAGCATACGCAGTGAAGAAGGGAGCTTATATTTTAAAGTATATTAAAGGTATTATAAAATCAAGATTATCCCGACGGGAGCAATCACGCTGGAATAGAATAGATGACTTCTATGGCTTTCTTTGAAGAATTTTCGTCTCTTAATCCAGTTTTTCATACTTTATTATTTTATTGATCGGGAGGTTCGACGTAGTTGACCTTTCTTTTCACACTGTTGGGGGAACTCCCGTCTATCGATACGGGGTTACATATTCTTTTTATGGGAAAGCTTCTAGCTACCGAAAAGGATCCGAGCCATCTTCTAGAATAAAAGAACATCGAAGAAAGGTAGCACTGGAAGGGCGGAGTACTAAATCCTTTTTTTTTCTTTGTGCAAGTAATGATCGTGTCAGCATCTTTTGGTTAACTGATTCAGTTACCGATCAATCTGGCCCTAGGTTCCCTAGCTCCAACGCAGAAGGCCTCTCATTTCGTCCAGATCTTTGCGGCATCTCCAACTGCAAGCTCTGATGGACCAACCTACTACTTATGCATGCGATTTCAAGTCTTCATAAATGAGAAAGGTCGAGTCATTACACAAGCAAAGGATACCTATAACGAGAAAAAGGGCTTTTATTTTGCTAATCCCAAGGGGACTGCTTCCTAATGAAAGTCATTACTCTGCTAATCTTAAAAGAAAAGGGCTACTTCCTGATTCATTCCACATTTCACATTCCCCTGGGGTACCACCTTTGCTACTCGTAGATTGAAAAAATGCTGTCAGCTTCGCAGCCGGGCGCTTTCCCACTTCCTTTTTCGCTTTGCGCTTCACTACTAGTCCTAAGGCATCTTAAACACGAAAGACAAAGACGTTTATGCGCTTAGAACGTGGCGTGCTATTCTACATTTCGTGCCTATCGTATCTATCCCCTACTTCGGGAGACTAAGCAAAGATAACATATTGAAAGGATTGAACTTATCGAACGAGGCCTATTCAACTACAGGAATTTCTTCTGTTATGAGTGAATCTCTATGGCTTCTTTCTTTTATTTCGTATTCCTCTTTTCTGTAGCAATCAGCCCTCTTCAACTTCTATAGGAGAGCCTATATGAAGCAAGGAATCCAGCCTAGCAGAGTCAGCATTCCCTCTATCAATCTAGCACTCTAGTCTTTATGGCGCAATCAGTTAATCAATTGGAGAATGGGGGCTGGGGATATTGAATCTTCTTCGTTATTGCCTGTTACTCCTGTTTGTTTCTTCTGATTCCAAAATGGATCTTTCTATTGCTTTGAGATAAGGGAAACGTTCTTGTACTATTCATCCCATCACTCCATTTCTTTCCTTTGCTTTGAAGGCCTCTCTCCTTCCCTTCCTACAGGTCTCTTGCTCTTTCTTCTGCAAAAGAGCCTAAAAGTCTACGGGAGGCCCTTGCTCATCCTGAATGGAGAAGGGCTATGGTTGAAGAGAAGGAGGCACTCCAAAAGAATGGTACCTGGGAACTTGTTCTATTGCTTGAAGGGAAAGGCCCTACTTTACTTATGATGGGGGAGAGGATGACCTATAGGAGGGGGGTGTATACTCTCAAATAGTTGTCTGATGGATCGATTGAAAGATATAAAGCTCGTCTTGTTGCAAAGGGATTCACCCATTAACTAGACGGGCATACGGTATCGATTATTTCGATACCTTTGCTCCTGTTGCCAAACTTAACTCTATCCGCGTTGTCCTTTCCATTGCAGTCAACAAACACTGGCCTATTCACCAACTTGATGTCAAGAATGCTTTCTGTAATGGAGAGATTCAGGAATTATGTTACCGCCACCTGGATTCATACCACAGAGGGAGAAAGGGAAAGTATGTCGATTGAAGAAGGCGAATTCCTTTACGCAAAGATATCTGTGCTTAAATCGTTAGCTGGACTGCAAACTCTTTCATGCTTCCATAAACTCTTCTCTTCTTTCATCAGCACCTTTTCGCATCTCAAAAGAGAAATAGAATGTTAATCGTTACCGATCCTATCCTCTTCACCCTTCACTATTTCTATTCTCCCATCGGAGACTATTAGAGCATCCAAAGCAATCCAAGGCTCTCTCTCTTCCTTCCATACAGATAGCTATCGATGGGGCATCTTCCTTTCATTTTAATACGCTGTTTGCAAGAATACCTGGGATATTCCTAATTCAGTCTATGCTTTCAGTAAAGTAAGGACTATTCCCACCCTAATGAATCGAATTAAAGGGATTCGGCTCTCATAGCAGTTACTTGAAGTTAAGTTACCTTTGTGTATTTAAGAAAGAATGTCATCAATACAAACCAAGAAAAGCCTAAATGATGATGAAGGAATTCCACGCTATTCCGATTTGCTCAATGTAAACCCTTGTTTCCATCAACAACTGTAGCTGAAGTGTGCCTACTGACATTAAACTCATTTCAATTTCAAACCTTATTAACGGCAGTCTTATCTTCGTTTTTTAGCATTCAAAACGTTTTAGATGTGCTATAACAGCAACTTCATCTAGATTTATTCCAGCTACTGCATGATTATCCTCTTTATTAATACTACTTTGTATAGGATTGGCATGAACTTGACTTGACACTTGTAATACCTCCTAACAAACTGAGCACAGTCTTCATCCATGGCCATTCATCTAGGCCCCCCACTATGGATTTCCGTCAGAAGCCTTTTTATCTACACACTTCAGGTAGATTCCGCTGTGGTGCCTCTTATCAAAATCAAAATCAAACTTCCCTCGGGCAGCTATCTTTCTTAGTGCTACCCTATCTACGGGTGTAGTATTCGTCAGGTATTGCCTGATTGCTCTTATGTTTGAGTACCACGGAAAACCTTCTTCTGCCGTTAGATCCATAAAAAAGAGAAAGTTGGTATTTCTCTCTTTTGCACTATCAAGGCAAGGGTTGCAAATCAGCGTCCGACGGCATATCCACCATAGAGGCTAGAGTAGCTAAAGCATCTTAAAAACAGTTTTGATCTCGTGGTAGGTAGTGGAACTCAACATCTTCGAATCGGGATACCACGGATTCTAGATACTTATGGTACGGCTGTAACTTCGAATCAAGAGTCCTATACTTCCCTTTGATTTGACTAATGATCAGGGCAAAATCTCTTCTTTTTTAAGTGGCCTTAGAAAAACAGCTTTTTAAAACTCAAAATTTGAATTCGAAGTCAGTCTTTTGAGTGAGTTCCTCGACCCGAGTCCGTCACGAGCGGATGCGGAGTCGTAAAACTGAATAAACCCCGTTGATGCTAATTCGTCAATGATGACTGCAGAAGGGTGGGAATGTAGTCAACTCAACTAGAAAAGTTCTGGATTGAAGGCCGATTCCGCATATAGATAAACCGACCTTCTCTATTCCAAATTCGAATCATGGTTTGGGTAGGACCTAGTAGGCCATCTCGTTGCCCACTCTCAAGGTATAGGTAGGGCCTGGTCCCTTCCTCCTGGAAAACCCCTAAGTATGGTTACTTCCGTTAGTAGAGCACAAGCTCCGAAGTCTGATCCTGAATCCAGAGGCGATCTTCCCTTGAAATGTGAGCTCTTTACTGTCATGGTAGCCCATCAACTCGCCCTGCCGATGATCAAATTATGCGTAAGGCAGTATTTAAGCTGTTAATGGCGCATCCCTCTTCCGGTTTTTGGTTTGGTTGGTATAGTCCCTTCGGTGAGGAGTGGGATGTATTATGCCTAGCGAAAGTACGAATTGGATGATCGGGCCGAGACAAAACCTAAATGTTAAGGTATGGCAGCTGATAGCTAGAAAGATTCTGTCTCGCGATCTGGAAAGATCTGCTTTGAAAGGACCAGGAAAAAGAAAAGAGACGAGTTCAGACAGACTTGAGACTGAAAACTGTCCCTCCGAAAGTCGGATAAGCATTACAAGTCAAGACCAGGTTCTGGGGAACCTTAAACTACTAGTGTCTTAGCCGGACGCCTTCTTCCTCCTAGTTCAGACCCACTTTCTCCTTTTCCGGACAGTTCCTCTATTAGTGAAGCTTCGGGGGAAGCATAACTAGCTAGAACACCTGACTTGAGATAAGCCGTTGACGCACTTAGACCCGCTCCTCATCTTCTTGAGACTGATTCTTGGACTTATGAAAGTATCCCAACCGATAGGAAGAAGCGGAAAGGCAGTTTCCAAGCCTCACAGCCGAGTCTTTTCTACCAGCCTTTGGCCGAACGTTAGCCATGACTGATTAACCCTTTGACTCACTTGCATTACTCTCCCTGGTTAGGACAGAACAACTATCCCTTGCCCTAAAAAGAGGGAAAGCAGGAAAAGGTTCACCTTAAGGGATTGCCCTGACCCGAGGTTTTTTTCCTAGCATTCTTCTACACGTCAAAGAGCTGGTAATTTAACAGGGAAGAATAAGCAGAAGAAAGGGCTTCAAGTCTCAGCCTATGGCCTGACCGAAATGGCACTGAGCTAAGGGGAAAAAGAAAGTTAATGCAGTTGCCTGGGAGAATGGTTTCACACCCAAGTCAATGGGTTTACTTCTCAGGATCAGGAACAGCACTGGTGTACGACCAGCCTAACAATGAGAAATCCGCGGTGGACTATATCGTGTTCCTTATATTTTCTATTGGGAATGGTTGCAAGGCAAACTTTTTTATTTGACCCATTCCACCTACAGGAAGAGATTACAGAGCGCTGCTTCCCACTGTTCATAACGAAGAATCGAACATTCTTTCTATTGCCCCATGCCTAAGTCTTCTATTCTCTTTCCACTGCCAGGGTTTACTATTACAGATGTTGATCTTATGTCACTTCCCCGCAAGACTTCCAATGTGTCGATTCTCGGAGATGCATACCGATGTGTTGATTCGAGGAGAATGCACTTCTTCAGAGGAGACCTGCTATGTCATCTTGAGGTTGGTCGAGAAGGTTTTTCATTGCCAAGTGGGAATTGGTATCAACCGGGGCTGATTGATCCAGCAATAGCAGGTGAGACTGAGCATCTTGTTGGGATGGTTTTCCCTGAAATTCGTATGAGTGTGAATTTGACTTTGATTCCTGCGTCTCTCGGTTCCTTCTCTGATTCGAGGGGGCTGGTAGGGAGAGGCTAAAGGTAATTTCAGAGCTTCAAACATGACAATTGTTTCTCACTTTTGTCGTTGGTTCTCATGGACGTGAAGATATAGCTTGTGTGCTGTTCAAAAAGTAGCTGGTCTCCGCCCCTTCTCTTAGTAGGGCTGCGTATCCGTAGTTTGAATCCACTTCTCCGCGGTCGAAGGCACAGTCTTCATCTCCTTGACTCGAATGCGATAATCTTCGAGAATCGCTTATGGCAAAGGACGATGCCCACGCTTCAGGTCGATCAGAAAGACAAAAAAGTGGAGCTCTAGTGTAGTGCCATTTTCCGGATTTCTAGTAATTGAAGGGCATTCCGCCTCTGATAGCACCCTACCTAAGAGGCCGAGGAATGTGTTGTCGAGTTGATTGGGACGGTTAGCTTTCAACTAAATTCTGTTGCAGCGGCAGTAGGAGTTGCAGAGATAACAAAAAATCTATGGCATTCAATATCCCTGGAACCCACCTTTGAAGTGAAATTCCCAGTGATTTTTGGTCATATTCCATCGGTGGTAGAGCTGCGAGACCAATGAGGAATTCTGTAAATGCATGACCCCTCTTTAGCCACCCAGCTTTCAGGTTTGCGACAGTAGCACCAAGATCTGCTGTTTTCTCAGTTGCTGGTTTGGGATGAAATTCCATATGATTCGTGGACCGATAGCCTCACCTTCCTCTTATTGATGGACGAATAGGAATTTCCCCTTTCTTTGAAAATTTCCCACCCCTCTTCTCATTTGTTGAATCTCTCTTGTATAAGAAGCCTCATTCTCAGTCTCAAGTGCCCCAACCTCCGCGGCCCGAAGTTTCTTTCCCAAAGTATTTAGTGCCGAATATGAAGAAGCATTCAAAACAGAAGTTGCATCTTAATCCGCTGATCCAAGCTTGTGTAGCCTATGCGCGAAGCAAGCCGGAACTGGGATGAGACTTGTTGACTGCTAGACTGCTTTCACTGCTTTGGGCTTTCACATGGGCAATTGACTCTTTCAAAGAGGAGATGCGCGCCTTAGGGGAATAGGGAATTTTCTCTATTCTATCGCGAGTTCGGAGAGTTTAGTGTGGTTAAGCTGGGACACCAAGAATGGCTGAGTCTTTTGTTTCATCAGCTGTGATTTCCCGTGTTCAAAGAGGACTTGTTCAACGTCCTCCTTTTGGTCGATCTTTGCCTTTGCCGTTGATCCTAGCAATGAAGAAAAAGGCTATTCCTTTAGCTGGGCACGCTTGGCAGTAGGATGTGAAGCTGTTCACTTTGCTTTCCCTGGTTCCGGTTTACCTGTCGAAGGTGGTATGGCATTGGTTTGTATATAAAGAAAAAGAAGAAGATCACGGCTCCTTTTAGGAAGGAATTTCTCGAGATGAATCGAATCCCCTAGCATGAGTCCTTGGGTGGATTGCTTTTCATATCCCTATTTTTTACCAAAAGATTCGGAATTACTGGTCAAAGCATCTTAGCATACGGCATCTCCGGGCTTAGCGTTTTAGCTTGGCAATAGGGTTAGCCCCCCCTTTTTGAAATAGAGTCTGCCTTAACTGCCTTAGGTTAAGTAGGGAGAGCAGGTTTAGAATCCAGCAGCAATGGCAAAGGAGGAAGCAGCAAATCCTTCTCACGAATGAAGTGATAATCCGACCGATTCCTTTACTATGTTTCTTTCAAATGAGAAACGTCCTTACTTTACTTCAAGCTTAGTAAGGGAGTCAATAGACTGATTTACTTTTTCTGTAACATAGGAGGTTCATTTTCCCTCAAATTCCGGTAATCGACGAACCGTGCTGGGAATACTTAAAAAAGCACTCGTACGTAAGGCCGACGTAGAGGAGAGATCTTTGAACTTGGAACTTGTTCGAGATGTGTTTTCATAGCTCTCGGGATGATTGAAGGTTAACTTATTGAATTGAGGATTTAGGAGTGAAAGCGTAGCGAAGATTCTTTAATTATTTCTAGAAGGGAAGAATAATCTCACCAGTTGAGGAGATTGATTTTCAATCAAATACGGATCCTGATCTTGGAACTGCTTGAAGTCAAAACAAAGCGTGAACCAGAGGTCACAGGGAATTCTTGCTAATCTGGTGATATCGTAATAAAAATAAAGGTAAAGTAGAAAAGCCAAGAGGAATCGATTTAGCGGTCCATACCAGGCTCCAGGTATATTTGGGAGTGACTGGCATGCATGAAAGACTAGGTTCAAGATGTGTTCCGGGCTGGGAAGTATAAGATGCGCTTTATAGTAAGAAGATATGTATCTCTGAGATGTCGCATATGCGCTGTTGAAAACCTTCATCTCGCCCAGGTAAACCTATCTTAGAAAGCAGAGAAGTCTGACTCCTTCGGTGAAGTCCGTATACTGGGAAAGCTAGGAAACCTACCCTTAGAAACTCATATTGAGTTGAGTCTAAGTCTAGATCAATAGGCTGCTAGAATAAGTTGTTTTAGAATAGGTTGTTCAAGCATCTCTTCTAAAGCAATTCTTTCACTACCTGTCCTATATATATCCTAAGAAGGAATTTACTTTCTTGTTGGTGTTGGAGTGAATCTCATAAGCTAGAAAGAATCTTCCTAATGCTCCCATGTCCGAATCCGTACTGCTTTTATTTTCATTTTAGGCCATTATCTCTAGCTGCTGCAGTAGCAGGCACCTATCGAAGGAGAATAGGATGAAGTTACTACCTTCTTTGAAGTCTTCCTTTGCTTGTTCAGATAAATGGCATAAGGCAAGGAAGGGCTTTATCAAGATAGCATTCATTTCAAGAGATAGAGTTTCAGATGTGGAACTCTTTGCCAGAGGATCCTCTCTTTGAGATGCTAAGAAGCGAGGGTAGATAGTCGTTACCCCCACTGAATCTGTTAATTCGTCTTAACTACTGATAGTGCTAGCACACTCGTTACGCCGAAAAATGGTCAAAGTAGTGGAAATTAGCCCTTTTCATTCCAATGGTTCACCTATTCCAGTTAAAGTCAAAGGCTCCGCTAAGAGGCCAAGCGATGCCTTAGCACACTAGTCATATTATAGACAAGTGGCCCAAGCACCTAAACAAGGAAGTAAACCCTTTCCGTTTACTCTTTCTTAGCCGATTCTCCGGTTATTGCCTCTTCTTCGAGTTATGCCCCGAAAAAACTTCTTTCAAAAGCAAAAGCTGATCTCCCTTAGGGCTTATCCCCTATCGCTTCTATCTGGGTATGCCCTACTTGGGCTAGTTAGTCAAGACCTAGTTGGTCAATCAGTATACTTAGACTTGTTTCCATTTTTGGATCTGTTTGAGACTCCTTAGCTACTTTCCTTCTTTGTCGAGTAATCTCTTTCTTCGTCAGTCTTATAGTCCCTTTGTCTAGTTCCATACTTTTCTCTTTTATACCGGAATGATTGGACTTAGCCTAAACCCTCTCCTTCTTGGCCGAGTCACTATATGCCATCTACTCCTTTCTCTCTTACTAACAGTCGAGCCAGGAACCCCAAAACCTACTACCTCAGAAGATTGCCTAGTCTCATTGTCTCATTTCTTGTTTCCACTAGAGGATTTCAACATCAAAGAAGAAGTTCCAAGAATTCTGTATGAAAAGAGTAACCCGATTTGAGGGAGGATCGAAGGAGTTGGAAGCAGATCGATGGGATATGCATTTGGGTACAAGAGTAACTGGACCAAGAGGAAAGGATCAGATAGTTGAGGAGTTCAAAAGACAGGGACGAGGGATAAGACTAACAAGTGGAGGAGCGGAAAGAGAACAAAAGATGTTCAAAGATACTGAGACAGGGTTATGCTCTTAGTAGGGGAGGAATTCCCACGGAAAGACATTCGGAGCTAACCAACCGTCAAGGGGGAACGGAACCAAGGTTTCAAACTGACCGGTAGCGAGAGGAAAGACTGAAGCAGAGAAAGTAGCTGAAAGGATAACTACTTGACTAACTAGATTTGGTATGGAAGATAAGAGAACCAGAGAGGAGTTTCACTGTGAAAGCTGGAGAGGTTAGAAGGTACTCAACTAAGAAGTAAGTAGAGGAGGGACACAGCTCGATCGACTAAGACAGAATGGGGAGGAACGAAAGTAGCTCGACCGAAACAGAATCGGGATAAAAATCAGCAGAAAAAGCAGATAAAAACTCTGCTGAGGCAAGGATAAGCTCAACCTTTAGGAAGAGGTCTTTTGGTACTAACTAGACTTGTGAGTCTAGGTATAGTACCTGGATCCAAGATCAGGATATCAGGTTTTTGGGGAATGGGATTCCAGGAGCGAAAGTACTCGACTCAAAGTCTTGGAATTGAAAACTGAGTTAGGAGAGTCGCGGTTGGCATAAACCCAAGAAAGCTCACATTCTAACAGAGGAATGACCTACGGATCGAAGGAAATTCTTTTCACTTATTTCATACTAAAGGGCAGAAGAAGAGGAAGACTCTCTCAACCTATCTGCTACTGAGCTAATCTAATTCCTAAAGTTCTTATACTTAATGTTCGAAATGAAGCTGTCAATCATAAACCAGAACACTACCAAGAACATTCCAAATAACCTCCTAAAGCCAAGGCCCGATGAGAAAGGCGAAACCAGTTCCCAACAGGCTTGAAAGTTAGATAACCAAATCAAGATCAAAGGCTTCCTATTCAACGGATTCGGATTATTCGACTTTAGATGCTTCGGATGCTTCCTCGGCCGTGCAGTACGTACTTCTGTTTGGAGAGTCTGTTCCTTACTTAGCTAGGACTAGAGTAGCCCCTCTGTATCCGAAGGCGCCTTTTTGTTTATGCGCCTGAAACGGCTTCAGATTTGGCTTATAGTTAAGCGTATCTTTCTTCGGAATTATACTGAACGGGTCGATCCATTTCATTAGTGAAATTGTGTTATTTACTGATTATCCCCTATATACGAAAAAAAAAATATCAATTGATACCACAAAGAAGTGGTTTTCCTCTTTCACAATTGGTGACTACAACGAAAAAATGAGTTGAAGCTTAGCGTTCAACCGTAACCTCTATTCCTTACTTTATTGCCTTCAGTGCACTTCTAAAGTCTCTAATAGTTGAAGCTTACCCTTCGTTAAACAAACCCCTAACCTCTTCCTTCCTGTATTGCTTGTCTTGATTCTCCTAGTTACTTCTCCACTTAACTCCGCTATCAAACTAGGGATATTTGAACTAAGCCGAATCGGTGGACTGCTCGGCTCCTGCTTCTTCTCTGTTTTCTGCGCGCTAGGCTTGAACCCTATTGTGGTTAAAGAAAAGAGGCGCCCATACTTCACTTTTCAACTCATAGCTTAAGCTCTCAGACTAGAGCTATTCTCACTAAACCGAATCTGTAAATCGAAGACGGGTAACTAACCTCTTTGAATGAATCTGTTACTAAGCCGACTCTGTGCCCGCATCTGTAGACTGCATTGTCGATACTGGACACGGTAACTTAACTGCTTATTATTGTGTCAAAAGAGGAACTCATACTCAAAACATAGCTTTTAAACTACTAACTGAAGCTATCAGACTAGGGATCTTTTACCCTTAGACTTCTCACTGTGAAACTTCCATTTCACTCCCTCACTCCTGACATCCCCTAACTTTGACAAGGCAAGAAAGAAGTCAGCTCTTAGCGCTTCTTTGGCAAAGGCTACTCGCTCGCGGTAGAGCTGTCTTTGCTAGCTTTATGGGCTTTACTCAAAAATAAAGGCATTTGTGGAGCTACTGAGCTACCCACTACAGACATAGGAAACTAAAGATTCCAACTAAAGAAAGAGGCCTATTCAACTACAGGAATTTCTTCTGGTTCGCTACTTAGATTATTGGATTGGACCGAAACCGGCCCATTATAAAGTTGGGGGGTGAGCTACTTACTTACTTTACTTTCTTCCTTGTGGGAATGGCCGATTCACTACTCCCTCGAACTGTCTTATCACTTTCCTGGTTCACAACTAGCTCTATTTTCTCTTTCTCCTTTGGCTTTCAACACTAGAACAGTTCCTTCAAAGGAAAGAAGGAATTTTTTTGATTCTTTCTTCGGGATTCAACGGCAAAAAGTCGACGTGAGGCACTATTCCCACAGCAGCAGGTTGGATTCTCCAACTTTTGCAAATGAACCCCGTTCAAGTTCCATCCCAACTGTCTCATCTTGAGAAAGGGCAATATGGCAATATTTATTAGGTCAATCAGGCTTCGCGCCTTCCCTTCCCCGTGGTTTAATCGGAGTAACCGCGTAAGACATATTCTTTGGCAAAGCAAGCTCACTGCCTTAATTTAGGAGTGAAAGAGCCCGAACAGCTTTTATTGCACCAAGAGCGGGAACTCAGACAGCGTATGAGTGGCTCGGATCTAGCTAGACTGCTCGCTAGGCCCCTTGCCTCTCTTTAAGCATCAAAATAGGAGATCTTTGGGTCTCGGCTATCACTTTACTTTCCTTAGTTTCAAAGGATTGAAGAAGCTGACTCTCACAGCGGTTAGTGATTCAATCACACCGGATAGGGGAATTCTAAGAGCGTCAAGGCTTAGAGCTTCTTCTCAAGCTGCCTATTTTGTGCGTGGGTTAACTATTGATTCAATTGCGCAAAGAAGCCTAGTTGTCCTAAGAGCGGATTCGGGAACTGCTTCAATTCCAAGAGGAGCGCTTACTCTTGCAGCTTTTTCTTTCACAACTCTTTCTATCACAACCGATTTTTCCTCATACGGATCTAAGCTCTCGCAAGTGCCTTCCCTTCCTTCTTGCCTATTCGATAGGAGCTTGCATTCTCTGCATCTAAAGGGGGAGTTCTTTTATATTAAAGAATAGTTGGCATCAGTGTTATCAGTGCATCTATGAATCCAACCTTCCCTCACAGTGGGAAGGGATAAACGCCGATTCCTCCTTGCAATGGTTATTTCGGATTCTGTAAGAGCGAATTCTATGGTACAAAAAGGCTATGAAGATTGCCTTTACACCTTCAAGCTTGAAGGTTCGCTAAAGCAGTTCGGTGATTGCAAAGTACTCAATCAGGCCCTATCTCCTACGCTACCATCTGTCTTCTATTATAAAATGGATAGTTAGAGGGAATTAGAGATAAAAAGAACTCCTAAAAGAAAAGCACGCATGAGAAAGTATACGATAGCACCATCTCTTCCCACTACGCCTAAGAAGGAAAAGAAAGGAAAGGACAGACAGCAGGGAAGGAGATTCTTTGAAAGCCTACTACTCTTTGGCCCCTTGGCTAGCTTGCTTGCATGGAATGAATAGGCTTGCTGACTGGCTTACCTACTTGAACTATCCAGCATAAAGCAGAGATGCCATACTCTTCTTTCGTGCACTATGCTTAAGACATAGAATTCGAAGAAAGAAATAAAGACATTTGCAATTGGCTAGGACAGTTCCCTACACGGGCGAATTCCGACACTCACTGTACTCCCCACAGCTTTCGCCTACTGAGCTTGGGCTGGTAAGCTCCGGGGCCAGTCTCCTTCCCCTGTTATCCTCCCCCCGCTTCCTATAGTACTTTCCTTTGGCTTGGAAGGCAGCCACTTATTATGGAATGACATATATAATGATGATGGTAGCTATCTGCCTAGCCTCTGGTACATATTATATGAAGATTAATGGCCGTCCTTAACAGATGACTTACATTGTAGAGAAAGGTTTATCTAACTAGTGTGGGAGTTTGGCTGACCACCCTGCTTTCTGACGCTTTCTCGACGGTAGGCACCCAACGTCGCCAAACAAATTAGCCTCTCCTTCTTCCTCAATAGCTGCCTTAGTTTAGTCTTTGGTTGGTGTGCGACTATGAGCTTCTGGGCCTGTACGATTTCCTGTCCGAAAAGGCAATCCTCTACAGGAAGGGCCAATGGCTACGTCCCGCCGGTTCGTCTACCCGGACACCGTGCACTCCCGCAGCATCCCATAATTACATATTATGGTTGAGTCTAAACTCTTGCGCTCACTTAGCTAGGGCTTAGTCTCGACGGGAACCTCCCATCTTGGGTAAGGGGCTCACTCCATCGCCCTACTAGTCTCACTCTCCCCCTACGCTTTTGTGGGCTTCGGGAGCTCTGTCTTCTCCCCTTTCCTTTTGCTTTGGCTTTTTGCCTTATCTCGTGCAAATGAAATAATAGGAGAAAAGAGTTTTACATCTCTCTCTCTTTCTCTCTGATTTTTCCATTGCCAAAATACCCTTGCTCTTCAATTGTCGTAGGTAACGTTCGAAATCACCGATGTCGAGTTCAAGCGGAGTAGCTTACGGACCTCGGAACCTCGCTGTTCTGGGTTCATAAGTGACTCTAGAACGCTATGTTCCGCGGCTAGCCGGCTAGCTTCCCTTCCAGGCGGTAGCCATTCCGTCGGAGGTAGGACGTATTTCGAAAGGCCTAGAACAAGGAGAATTCTAAGGCCCCTAGAATCGCATCAGTACAAGAAGGCGGACGTTGATGGCTGTGTACGTCAGATGGCGATCCCCTATCTGCCCTAGAAAAAAGGAAGAAGATTACTATAATCAGTAAGGAAAAGAGGTTCATAAGGTTTGCCACTAGGGGGGAGAGCTACTACTTCACTTTCTTGATTTGAGACCCAGATCATAGAGGAAAATGGGCTGTTTGACGGAAGGCATAGCGCTAGTCCTCTTACGGATAGATGGGACTAGGACCGATATCATGCTATTCTAGAGATAGATAGGCGAACAACGACAAGGAAATCCCAAGCTATGAATGTTCTAATGTTTGCGTCTTTGAAGCTTGTTCCTTTCCCACCCACCCTCCATCTTTACTTCTTTGAGTGTGAAGCACATGTTGGCATTCCAAGCTCCTTAAAACTCTATGACCTACTAAATCTTTCTTCCTTCTAATTCTCGTCCTGCTTTTTCAGTTCTTAAACGAATGAGATCGTGGGAGCTGTGAATATAGAATTCGTTTTCTTCTTTAACTCTTTATCTTATAGTTCACCTTAAATTAAAGCACTTCCAGTAAAATAAGGAAGACTCACTTGGGCTCTTATAATCATTGCAGGGTTCGCTCGAGTAGAATCATATCCAATCTTCCTGCTAAGCCAATCCCCAGTACAAGCAACTAAATCCAGTTCATTCCCAAGGAAAAGGGCTAACTGAATTCCCCTTCTCGAGTGAGAGTTCGGTCCGCAAGCTTCATGCTTCCTTCATGCCCTACCTTCACGCTCTACTTACTTAATGCTTTCCTTACTTCTCTTCTTTCCTTCGCTCCCCGGGTCATTTGTTTGATTTTCCCGTCTTTTTCGTCTAAAGTCATCTTTCACTCGGAAACGGGCATGGAAATTTTGCATTTTCGCGTTTTATCGGTATTTTCGTCCTAAACTGCTAACAGATAGGAAAGAAAGATTCTTACCACTTAACTTTGACGCTGCTTCAAGGCAACTGATGAAGTTCCCCGTTAAGGGCTGAGGGTGAAAGCGTAATGAAATTCATCCTATAATAGAAATATCTATATCAGAAGGAAGCACCGATAAGAGTGAGCAGGGAAGAGCTGGAATGTCGGTCTTTGGCTAGAGATGCGCCTTTCTTCTATTCTTTGATTATCAATCCTTCTTTCTTGCTGTCTGCCCATTCCTTCCAGGCAAGCATAAAAGTAAAGGCAGGAAGGCGTAGGAATAGCAGACGAAAGGGAAGAGAGACCGAAGCTAGGCTAACTTCATCGTTCCCCTTTTGTTCAAGGTGCGGATTACGGTTTCTTCCTTCCCAACGCTATCCGCCCATGCAAGAGCGACAGCTGCTTTGTAGTCAAGAGGAGCAGATCCATGCTATTCCCTTGTTTAAGTTTAAGCAAGAGTCTATTTTGTTTTCCTCCGGTTAGCGAAGTTCCCCAGACTAGGGTTCTACCATGACGAAGAAATGCATTTTTAAAAAGAAAGAGATAGGTTCGTGCGTGCAGCCGTATACGAAAGTACGCTTCCTCTTCTTTCGAATGCTAATGTGTGGTTTTGTCCTACTTCCAAAGTCACAGAGGGAGCTGGAGCCGATTTTTTGTTTGACTACCCTCAATCGACGGATGGTGCTAAAGGAGTTGGGAGAAGAGTCCACCTATAGTTATAGTAGTTAGAAGCCCAGCTTCAATCGTCAGCAGGTGAGTCAGCAAAGTTCTCTAGGAAGTCAGCCCATTGCTTTGACTTTTAGCTGCCACTGCTTCATCGCATCGGATGTTGCCCTTGAATTTCTTTCTGTAGCCGCATCGGAGGATGTAATAGCAAAGTATGCCACCGCTCCTTCGGAGGTCTCCTCCCCCCTTTTGGACCTATAGATTGGTACCACACGAGACCGGACCCGTAGCCTGAGGTACCCATATGCAACGAAGACTTTGAATCGGATACTTATTCTAAGATCTTTCTTCCACTGCCAATAGTACGAAAAAGAGTCTGAGTAATAGCTTCAACAAAGCTCCGTTCCTTCACTGAAGTCTTTGTCTAGAACTAACTAGAAAAGTGAGCCCGGTCTGACTCAATCGTCTTCCGACTTGGGAAGAAGTGCCCCCGAAGCACTCCATTCATCTGGTGATGAAGAATCTCCTATCGCTTCATCTTCCGCTGCCCTTTCATTCTCTTCAGTTGTCTTCCTTCTTCCGTGTGGAGGAATGCCGATAGAACTGTGGATACCTCAGCTTTGGGAGAGACCTCCGTTTTGGTCTTCCTAGAAAGTGAGGAGGCGCCAGCCGCTGGTCTGGACTTTCTTTCTATTTAAAATCAGAAAGTCTTTTCAATAAAGCCTTCGTGAACTCAATCAAAAGAGCAAACAAGCTTCATGTTCTCCTGCTCGGAGAATGCTAAAACAGCGTATATTGAGACAAGAGCTTATTCTATCAAAGAGCGTATTCTCGGCATCAATACACTAACTCCCGGCAAGATCCGATCGGAAATAGCCAATTAGAAGAGTGGCTTAAAAGTTCCTTATCCCTTTGTTGATGAATCGCATCTCCCCCCTTCCTTTCTTCTCTCCAAAACAAAGTCTTCGAAGTTGGTTGGGGGAGTCACTTCGCTCGCCTTCGGGTTAGTTAAGAGTTCTTGCTTCCTCCTTTGCTGCTTTGCTACCTTGCTAATGCTAAGAAGTGAAGTTCTATGGTTACTGTCCTAGGTGGGGATTAGAGACTCAATTCCTTCTATTGCCCAGCTGAGAGAATGGAGTTAATCTTATTGTAAGTTCCCCCCCTTAGAATCCCCAGTGGTGAAATACGAGCTGGATTGAAAACCTCGCTCACGCGGGATGTTTCCGAGCTAGATTGCAAAACCAGGGGGTCTTTCTCAAATCAATACTCTGGGCAGGAAACCCATAGTTTGTTTGGGTTCGATAAATCCCTTATTGGATCCAGTTTAAGAGGGGCGTAGCGTGGGATAACCAATCTCAAGATTCCCTCTATTCCTTTGTCATAAGACTGTATATTACCTACGGCGATAGGCCCATCTCTTCCTTATAAGAACTAGATCCGCCAGAAAGAATGGAATCCTTTTAGGCATTCGGCAGAGCTAACTGACGAGAAGAAAAAGAAAAAAGAGATAACTGAATGCACTTCTGATTGATATGAACCAATCCCCTTATAGAAGATAAAGTTCGATCCGCTTGAATCGATCTAAGCACCAACCCAATCTCGATGAGAATCAGTACACGTAACTCGATCAATCCACGAAAGTGTGGCACTTCTCCACCCTCTGCTAGCAGCTTTATTCTCTTATGATTTTTTTTTTGAGTGACCTTGCAAACAATGGTTATTTCAAACACCGTAGACTGTCACACCAACAAAGACCAAGAGCGTCTTCTCTGTGCTTGGAATTAGTACTAAGAGCGGCTATGAGTAGGAGCTTGAAGCCTACCCGCAGTTGATGGTCTTGTTGGAATATGCGCTGTTCTCGACTCCGATGCTATTTCATCCGTTTTCGATTGTTTAAGTCCTTACCGGGCGAAAGGCATAAAAGAATGAATACCAGGCGCAAGCTCAAGGCGAGACAAAACAGAGAGTACAGTAAGCGATCGAAAGCTGGATTCACAGGCAAACCAGACTGACTTACCACAGACAGTAGGGCAGAGAATTTCTTTTAAAAAAGGAAGAAAGAATAAAATCCGAAGAATAGCGTAGTATAGATGTGTCCTTGGGAATAAAATTTCCTTCTTCTCTTGGTTCTCATTGGCATAAGGCTCTAGTTCGACTAGCTTGAAGGTGGGCAATTTTGCTTAGCAGTAGGAATTTGATATAGAGCTGCAAAAGCTTGACTTGGCTAGAGGAGTTCACACCCGTTTTAATTTGATATGGATAGAAACCCCTGTAGTTCAGTAAGCCGAGGGCAAGAGTCATTCATGGCATGCTTTTTCCAGGTCCTATCGAACAACGAGAGATGGACTTACCAGGTATGACAGTCGCTAGGCTTGGTCTTCTTTGTATCCAGAGTCAGTCTACCCAAAGAAAGGGGAAGCTCTAAAAGAAGCTTCGAGGAGCCTTGCCAATTAACGATTGGAGAGATGGGAATAAGAATTGTGTATTGTATTAAAAAGAGAAAGAGATTCGGATGAAAGTGCTCCCAAGGGGGAATCACGCCTTTTTTTTCTAGTTCAAATAGCCCGAGTCTGACTCATCTCCCGGGGGAGAAGGGAAAGCAGGAGCGGTAGAAGAATAAGTAAAGGGAGTTTTTGCTCCCGTTAAAGGAAGTGATCTGACTCTTTCAGAAAGACGGAACTCCGAGTGAACAAAACAAAGAACCAGACTGAGACTGACTTACATTCCTTCAGTAGGGGATAAAAAGTTGATTAGCTTTCGTTAACAGAGATGAAAAGCATAAAATCCGAATCTGAGATCTTGAGAGATCGAATCATAGCTATGTAAAGTAGCCCTGGGCTGAGACGTGACCTCTTCTCCTCGTTTTCATTGGGTCACTCACTCGCCTACAGGTGAGAGAAGAAAGAAGAATTCACTGCTTCTGAAACCATAGCTATTCTTGTTCCCACGAAAGCAAGAGTGAAGAGTCGACGTTCACCACAGAAAGCATAGTCACAAGGGCAAGCGAACCACAGATACCATTTCACAAGAGCTGAGCTGATAGAATAGTGATTTTTTTCTTTTGAGTTTGGATGATTCCCAGATCTTTTTTCTTATATCCGAAATATTCTGCTTGTACTCTAGATTGCCTTTTTGTTCGAAATCGAGATCTTCGCCTTTGAGAAAGGGAACGAAGGAATTCCGTCTGTTGTCACAAGAATTGTTCAAGTGAAATGCGAATAATCGATTGAATCCGATCTTTGAAGGCTTCAAGGAATATCCGATGTTGGCGGTAGGGGCGTGGCTTTAGGAAATGTGTCTGTCTTTCGGCTTGGTCGATCAAAGAGTAAGCTTTCCCTATCAGCTGTCACTATCAATAAATATCTTAAGAGAAGAAAGCGTAGAAAAGAAAGGTTTTGATTCTGCTAAGTGAAGTGAACAAAGAAAAAAAAGCTTTCTCCGAGAAAGCGTCTGTTCACGTCAAGGGGGAATGCCGCTTTAGAATTCATAGTCAAGGAGGACTGACTAAGATGCTTGCTATGTATATATATATTTATTTGAATTCCGGTAATTAGAGTTAGAAGCTGTGAAGCTCCCTCCCAATCCCTCGAAATGTTCTTCAGAACTTTCTCATTATTTACTGCTTTTACTTTTGTGGTCTCTACCAGACCACAAAAGGAAAGCCTGTGCTCTAGCCTAACTTCTTTTTCTTTCATATGCTCCTTCGGACCCCTCACATTCCAACAGCCAAAAAAGGGATTGCTTCAGGAAACCAACAAATTTATTCGCCCGGGGTAAGAAACTGGATTCTTGCCTTTATTCTTTTTCAGTTAAGGGCAAAGCTCTTTTTCTCAAGAGAGTTTACAACCTTACCACACAAGGGGTTATCGTCCGGAGAAGCAGTGAAGGGTTCAGAGCTTCCCCCTAATGAAAGACTAGTGGGAGTAGAAAAGCCCAAACCAGGGTTCCCCTCAGAATTTAACCTGTAACAAGAGAAAGATCCCTGTCTATCACAGGGGTATCCTTATACTCTGACCCTACTCTACTTCCGAGTTAGAAGGGCCTTGGTTGGAACGCGGTGCTCGGGCGCTCGATAACCCCCGAACATCTACGGGGGAGGAGTCCCTCGAGAGGCTTTTCGCGATATTGGACGCACTCCGGGAGGGCGGACGACAGTCGGAGGCGTCCGCGAAGCTGATCGCAAAATTGTAGAATTCCGACGAATAGGCCACGACAAGTGAGATACCCAAGATAAAAGGAACGAGGGGCAGAATCGACGAGGAATCAATCACATAAAATCGTGAATGAAAAAGCGTGACGAGAATTCTTAACTCGAGATGTTAGAGGGTGCAAAATCAATAGGTGCCGGAGCTGCTACAATTGCTTCAGCGGGAGCTGCTATCGGTATTGGAAACGTGTTCAGTTCTTTGATCCATTCCGTGGCCCGAAATCCATCATTGGCTAAACAATCATTTGGTTATGCCATTTTGGGCTTTGCTCTAACCGAAGCTATTGCATCGTTTGCCCCAATGATGGCCTTTCTGATCTCATCCGTATTCCGATCGAAAGAAGAAGGTTGAAGTTTCATTCTTCAAGCACCTCTTTCACATAAGAAAGTGGAGGCGGGCTTGGGTACAATCTAAAAAAAACGATTCCACATGAGGGAGAACCGGACAATTTCCCTCTTGAGTAATGGGAAATGGGAAGCGGGCTAGTCCCCGAAAATGCTCGTTAAAGTTGGGGCTAAAAGTTTTCAAAAACTTTAGGATTGCACTTGAAAAACAAACCTTTAGAGAAAGAGATGAACCCGCATAC